AGAAGAGGTTGGTAAAAGCACAACCGCACCTTTCCTAAGTCTCTCTTCTTACATCATACCAATCTATCTGCCGGGGCCCGATGGTTATTATGTAATCAACATTCAGCTCAACGACGTGGTAGTTTTCGTGCTAGCACGGCTTAGTAATCACTTCGTCAGTGAACCCCTCGTAAACTTTCTCATTGAGGACTGGCATGAAAATTTCCGCAAAGAGCAGTTGGTTGATTTTCTCAAAGATATACGTGATCACTCGGTTCTCCTACAAATCGATTTTTTACAGAGAGTTTCTTTTTATGTTAAACTGCTCCAAGGGCCGCGTTACTATTCGGACTGGGTCAAAAAAGAAGAACTCTTACACGAAAAAAAAAACTGCAAAAAGGCTCTATTGGACGCGCGAAGTATTGGCCCAGCCAAAGTTCTATTTACTCGACACGGCACTATCCTCGTATGGCTTCGTAATTACTCAATGAGGAGCGAAATTAAGAATCGCTCTAAATTTCAAACGAAAAAATTCGAGCGTTTCTTTAATAAAACCTATCGAGAACTGTTAGATAGGAAACTTCCGTTGGGCGCAACCTTCGAACTCGGCCCGAGCTTTAAAAACGGTATAAAGCAGTCGGTTGATTATTCACAGTTGCTTTATAGCCCAATTTTAGGCTCAAAAGATTATCTGCGAGTCGATATAGTTAAGATTTTTTTCGACCCGATGAATAAAGAAATGAAAATCGAGACTTTTGAACTCCCGACTCAAGAGTGGTTGATTGACTGTTTTGTGGTTGTTTTGAGAATCAAGTTGGCTGATCCTCAACGAATCAAGTTGGCTGGTCCTCAACCAAACAGTTTAGGGTTCGGGATAACGGTAGAATTTGAACAAAGAGCCTCCCTCACTCTGAGGAGGAAATTTGCTGTGGTGTTTTTTACTTGGTATTTGTACCGGAATCGTCGTTATCTTTTTTAATTTGGTCTTATTTCTAATTTGGTCTTATTACTGTTTTATTTCTTCAATCCAGACTCGTTCATTTGGGCAACAAAGACAAGAAATCTGAGAAAAAAAGTCTGAGCCCGAAATCTGTCGAAAGCGAAAGAATGAACCAAACTGAATGGGCTGTATTGGGCAAATTTTTTTTGGAGGAACTCCAAGAAGAACGAGAAAGGGAATTGTGGCAGTACAAAAAGGTTCTTAGGTTCAGCAGACTTATAATGAATCACCCGCCCCGGAACTGACGAAAGCGATTTGTGGCTGGATTTAATTCAATCCAACCTCGTTCAAATGGTCAACAAAAAGCCAAAGTAAACTCATTTTTTTCATTTTTCTTTTCGAAATCAATTATTTGAAATTTTGAAAAAAAAAAGAAATAATAAAGAGTTCCACATATTAAATAATGCGAGGTGCCGATTCTATGACAATTCTCAACAATTTACCCTCTCTTTTTGTGCCGTTAGTGGGTTTGGTATTTCCGGCAATTGCAATAGCTTCTTTATTTATTTATGTTCAAAAAAACAAGATTCTTTAGATCTGATGGGAAAATGTTTCATCTCTTTTTTTTTTCAAGACTTAAGCGATGAAACATTTTCCCATCAGAAGCGTGGCTCATAAGCCAGATATCTATCGAGTCAATTAGGCTATAATGGTATAGCGGGTATATGGCCTGGTCTCTCCTTCAAACATAAATAAAAGAATTATTATACATCCAGGTGTAAATAGGATATAAAATAGGATATATTAAGTAAATGGGCCTATTTCAAATTGAAAAGCAATCGAAATGGAGTTCGACGCCTAAAAACATGCAAAGCCAATGTATCCATATGTGTTGAGATAGGGAATCGTCTGAACAGGATGCTATTCTTATTTGAATTTGAATTCCATTTTAGATCGAAGGAATTCCTCCTAAAAATGGACATCCGAATAAATGTAATGTGAGTTGATGAAATTCATTTCGAAAACAAACAAAAGCAAGTAAAATTCATTTGGTTGGGCTAGTCTTCTCTTTCCAATAAAATGAAACTGGATTGAGTATGGGTTGGCGATCAAAACATATATGGATAGAACTTATAGTGGGGTCTCGAAAAACAAGTAATATCTGTTGGGCCGTTATACTGTTTTTAGGTTCATTAGGATTTTTTTTGGTTGGACTTTCCAGTTACCTTGGCAGAAATGGGATATCTTTATTTGCGTCTCAGCAAATCCTTTTTTTTCCACAAGGCATCGTGATGGCCTTCTATGGTATCGCCGGCCTATTTATTAGCTCGTATTTGTGGTGCACAATTTCGTGGAATATTGGTAGTGGTTATGATCGATTCGATAGAAAAGAAGGAATAGTCTCTCTTTTTCGTTGGGGCTTTCCGGGAAAGAATCGTCGCATCTTACTCAGATTTTTTATAAAAGATATTCAGTCTATAAAAATAGAAGTTAAAGAGGGTATTTCTCCTCGACGTGTTCTTTATATGGAAATCAGAGGCCAGGGAGCCTTTACTTTGACTCGGACCAACGAAAATAGGACTCCACGAGAAATTGAGAAAAAGGCGGCGGAATTGGCCTATTTCTTGCATGTACCGATTGAAGTATTTTGAAATGCACTCAAGAATGAGCATTTTCTTAGCAGCAAGGAAAAAAGAATCTTTCTTTTTTCTATAGGCCTAACTGAATTGAAATTTCGTCTTCGTCATAGTATTCTATATTTTCGTCTATCGTATTCTATATTGATGAACAGAATAAAAAAAAATCTTCTACTTTAATTTATTCTAATTCTTTTTTATATATTCTAGATATGTATTATATGATCGAATCGGGTATTATATCATATAGTCAAAAATAGAGTCAATAATAGAGTATATACTAAATAAGTATATAATCAAAAATATTATAGTATATAATATATACTATATACTAAAGTAAACCAAAACTTTTTTATTCGCAATTTTTTTATGCGTATGGAAATTCATTTAATTAATTAACAAAAGAAGTACGAAATCCAAATAATAGACACATCGACGAGAGCAAAACGAGGCATTTCGGACTAAGATCTAATAAGAGATAGACTCAAGAAATTCTATCTATATATATTTTCAATATTGAATTCGCAATTGATACGAAAGATCCTATCTTGTAAATGCTCTTTTTTTTTTGTCAATCCAACTTTCTTTTTTTGCCCTTAACTTACCACCCGTTTTTGATTTTTGATCGTAACATCATAATATTCGTCCGAATCCGAAATAGATCTCCCATTTTTCTGGCAACTGCAGGCGGTCCGCCACTTATATCTATTATTGGTATATATTCTATTGGATTTGTTAGTTTGATATAACCGAAGGGAATTATTGCATCTAGAACTCTCAATTTGAAATGGCTTTTTTGAACATTTTTCAACAAGAGGGAATTTTTTTTTTGAATTTGACCAATTGAGAGATCTGAAAACAAGATTTTTTTTCTTCATTCGTATACTCTTTCTTAAATTTCTGACATTTTTTCTAAGTTCAGGATCGAACTAATGATTTACAAATTCAAAACCGAGAATCCATTTAGAGGTTCCAAGGCATGCCGTGAACTTCTGGAAAAAGTCCATCATATAGAGTCGACGGATGAGTTGGCTTCATTAACAATTCACAGACAACAAAATGAAAAAAGAAAAAGCATTAATCTCCATTCTTTATCTTACATTTATAGTATTGTTGCCCTCGTGTATCTCTTTTTTGGTTCATAAAAGTGTGGAATTTGGGGTTATTAATTTGGGAAATACTAGTCAATCTGAAATTGTTTTCAATACTCTTCAAGAAAAGAGTATGATAGAAAAATTCATAGAATTAGAGGAACTTTTCTTGTTGGACGAAATGATAAAGGAATATCCGGAACCACATCGACAAAAGTGGATTATCACAATCCACAAAGAAACGATCCAATTGATGAAGATGTACAATGAGGAGCGTATCCAGATGTTTTTTCACTTCTCGACAAATATAATCTGTTTCATTATTCTAAGCGGTTATTATATTCTAGGTAATGAAGAACTTCGTTTTCTTAATTCTTGGATTCAAGAATTTCTATATAACTTAAGTGACACAATAAAAGCTTTTTTTATTATTTTAGTAACTGATTTTTGGGTAGGATTCCATTCAAATCGCATTTGGGAACTCATGATTGAATCTGTCTACAAGGATTTTGGCTTTCCTCATAACGATCCAATTATATCCATTCTTCTTTCCAGTTGTCCAGTCATTCTCGATACCATTTTTAAATATTCAATCTTTTTTTATTTAAATCGTCTATCCCCGTCACTTGTAGTGATTTATCATTCAATGAAAGAGTGAAAAAGGATTCACCTATCCAATTCGATTCCTTGTTATTTTGCTGCCCCTAAACAAAACATTGAAAATATTCTTTTTTGATAATTTTTTTGCTATACATGGAAACGTCTAAGCGATGGGGATTCCTCCTTATTTTACTTAAATATTTTTCAGTAAAATAGCAGCATCATAGGTATGGAACTAGACTAGCGACCTACCTAATTTTATTGTAGAAATTTTTGGCATCACCGACTGTACCATGCAAACTATAAAGAGCCTTTCTTGGATACAAGACGAGATTACTCGCTTCATTTCTGTATCACTCATCATATATATAACGACTCAGGTATCCATTTCAAATGCATATCCTATTTTTGCGCAGCAGGGTTATGAAAATCCGCGTGAGGCAACAGGTCGTATTGTATGTGCCAATTGTCATTTAGCTAATAAGCCTGTGGATATTGAGGTTCCGCAAGCGGTCCTTCCAGACACTGTATTTGAAGCAGTTCTTCGAATTCCTTATGATATGCAACTGAAACAAGTTCTTGCTAATGGGAAAAAGGGAGCTTTGAATGTGGGGGCTGTTCTTATTTTACCCGAGGGGTTTGAATTAGCCCCAGCAGATCGTATTTTGCCAGAGATGAAAGAAAAGATAGGCAATCTCTCTTTTCAGAGTTATCGACCCAATAAAAAAAATATTCTTGTGATAGGACCTGTGCCTGGTCAGAAATATACTGAAATTACCTTTCCTATTCTTTCTCCGGATCCCGCTACTAAAAAAGAAGTTCACTTCTTAAAATATCCTATATATGTAGGTGGAAACCGGGGAAGAGGACAAATTTATCCCGACGGGAGCAAGAGTAATAATACGGTTTATAATGCGACAGCTGCGGGTAGAGTAAGCAAAATCATACGAAAAGAGAAAGGGGGGTACGAAATAACCATAACAGATGCCTCAGAGGGGCGTCAAGTGATTGATATTATACCTCCAGGACCAGAACTTCTTGTTTCAGAAGGTGAATCCATCAAACTGGATCAACCATTAACGAGTAATCCGAATGTGGGTGGATTTGGTCAGGGTGATGCGGAAATAGTACTTCAAGACCCATTACGTATCCAAGGCCTTTTGTTCTTCTTGACATCGGTTATTTTAGCACAAATTTTTTTAGTTCTTAAAAAGAAACAGTTTGAGAAGGTTCAATTGTCCGAAATGAATTTCTAGATCTGCGGATTTATAAAATTCTTTAATAAAAGAACAAAATTTGTGTTGGCAATGCAATTATGTATCTCTATGGATCTATAGCAATTCAATTATGTATCTATGGTATGATAAAAAAAAAATGGTGAAAATCTTTTTTCTTTCTCTTCCTTTTTTTTTTTTTACCATATTTTTAGCATTAATTCTACTTCATTTCTAGTCATACTATGTATAGTCTTGGTAAGATATAGTATTTGTAAGAAACCTATATCAATCATATCCTCTTTTTTGAAATCGAAATGGGAGGAATGGATGGGATTAGGTCATTATTGTCTTGTCAGATTTAATTGTCACAAAATGTATCAAATAGTTTTAACTTTGTTTATTTGAATAGAATCTTTTGAATAGAATCTTTTGAATAGAATCTTATAGAATGTGATTCGAAGCATAAGATAAGTAAACGAAGAGGCAAAGAAGAAAATAAATCAAATGATGGTGGGAAATATTACTCTATTCGTCTTCCTAGTCTTTTTCCTAGTCTAGTTTTCGACACAAAAAAAGGATCTGGAAAATTCCCTTTTTTGTGTCGAAAGAATAATGATTCTTGATCTCATTCGTCGTTCATAAAGGAGTCAGTCTTATTCTGGTCTGCGTTTTTCTATTTGGTTAGGGTTATCATAACTGACTTTTTGATTTTAGACTAAAAAAAATCGATAGATGAACTAAACAAAAAGTAAAGAAACCTTTTTGGAGCAATTAGCACTTTTTCAATCAAAAAAAAAACTTTCAACTTTGCTGAGAGAATTCATGGACGTTGACAAGATCCTTCCATTTAGCAGCACCTTGGGATGGCATAGCCTTCAAGTTAAGGGGGAGATTAAGGTCATGATAGTTGAGAAATTAAAAAGAAGTCAAAGTCAGGCGTTGAGTATAAAAAACAAAACGAAAGACAAATAAAGAACCCGTAATTAAAATTTAAAGGGGATACCCAAACTACACTACAGTTATACAGAAAAAAGGTACGGAAGTTCAAATTTATTGTTAGTTTAAAATTTATTGTTAGTTAAGTAATTTACTGGTTGTAACTTACTTGACAAAAGTAGTCCCCGGAGAGGGAGGAGAAAAAAGTTATGTCACTAGGGGTGCCACACGTTCCTTTTTATGATACGGAAGACGAATTTGAAGATAAAAATTTCTCCTCCGACTATGACTCTGATGTCGACGATCCCGAGCTGAAAGCTTTTCGTGCTCGCAAAGAGGAAGATGACCGAGATTTTCAAGATTCCCTGGACTTTGAAGCATTACATCGTCATATGAGAGAGGAAGATCATGTTTACAAGGGCTGGGCAGAGGAGTACTTCGCAGGCAAAAAACGCAAATTAGAAGAAGAAGAGAAAGAGAGTGACGAGGAGTGGGTTGAGTTACCTACTCTATTTTACGATGCAGGGGTTCTTTTCGTATTTGGTAAAATTGATAACGAAGTGGCAAATAATATTATCTCTTCTATCCTCTTGCTCAATGATGAGAAGGAAAACATTGACGAGTTGACTTTTTTGATAAATTCTCCAGGCGGCTTCCTAAAGTCGGGACTCGCCATTTTTGACATAATGCAAAGTTGTGATTTGGACTTGGGCCTCAATACAGTCGGACTAGGGCTGGTTGCCTCTACAGCATCTTTGATCCTCTCCGCAGGCGACCTAAACTACCGGTGGGCCTTCCAGCATACGCGGGTAATGATGCATCAACCAACGGGTCAGTTTCGTCCTAAGCACGAGGAGATAAAAATAAGAAGAGAAAAGAAAAGATTACCTAAATTACCTAAATTACCTACTGGTGAGAGCATGGACGAGTTCACCTCGTACATAGACGAGCTATTGGACTTGCGACGGAGGATAATAGACGTGTATGCCTTCACAACGCAAAAAGATCCGGACGTTATATCTAGGGACATAGAACGGGACTTTTTTATGTCCGCAGAAGGCGCGAAAGTCTATGGAATTATTGATCATGTTCTCCCAAATCGAGAGGATAGTAGGGGAACAGAGTCTGATGAAGAAGACCTGTATAAAGAAGACCTGTATAAAGAAGACCCGGATGAAGCGTATAAAAAAATCCTCCGGTCTATGGAAGACCTGGATAAAGAAGACCTGGAGGAAGAAGACCTGGAGAAAGAATAAAGGAGGTTAATTTAGATGGAAAAACGAAATTTCCTGGTAACACTCAGGAAGCTTTTGCGCCGTATTCTCAAATTCAAAAACCAAATCATCCGAAAATTCAAAAAACAAATCATTCAAAGGATGATCGATCTTGTTATCTTTCTAAGGGATAAAGGGCGCCTGGCTCAGGTTGTCCATCAGGTTGGCCAGGTGACCTTTGTCCTGGTAACTGAAGAATTTAGGTATATTAGGTATAAAGGGCGGAAGGTTCTGGGTATCATCCTGGCGCTCTTTGACAGTAGAACGAATCTAGCGTGCAAGTGGTCACTTATCCGCTCTTTTTTGACCTCCCCTCTGGTTGCTTTCACGATAGCCTTTTTTCTCTATCAAAGATTATGGGAGTACCTACCTAACAGAAGGCGCCTACGAGTACTTTTTTACCATATTATTGAAAGGCCTATTGAAATGTTCTTTGAACGTGCTGAAATGTTCTTTCAAAGTTACTTGGGTCAGCGATTTATTTTGGGGGCAGTTCTGGGGATTGTCGCGGTTCTAGTAACCTACCCCTTCGCGTTCTTACTTAGACCACAACCACCGCCCGCCCCGCGGTACGTAGCTCTGGGTTTCCGTATCCTACTTTTCGTATTTTTTGTGGTGCATACTATGTTCTTCTAGTCGTTGTGTGCATAGTGTTAGATGTAGAGTGGGAAAGGGAGTACGCACGACCCGACCCATACTCCATCGATTTCTGGATCTACGACAACGACTACTAGTATAGGATAGGATGTAGGAGTAGGAGGGTGGGCCGAGTAGGGGGAATAAAGGTCGTCACAAAACAAAAGTTACTGTTTTGGCCGAAAATTGGATGTAGACAAAGCCCGGAATACAAATTCCGGGCTTTGTCTACATCCAATTTTCGGTATTTCGGGCTTTATCTTTCATCCCGGTTAGGAGCTTTGGCTTTCATCCTGGTTAGGATGAGTCTAAACCGGCCCATCACACATACGATTAAACATGCATGCCAACTGTTAAACAACTTATTAGAAACACAAGACAGCCAACCAGAAGGGTAAAAAAAACCCGCGCTCTTGCGGGATGTCCTCAGCGACGAGGAAGGTGTACTAGGACGTATGTGCGACTCGTTTAGATCGGCGGTTGGGACAGCAGAAAAGAAATCATTTTTTCCTTTCCCCGCGATTCGTGATGAATAGAAATAGGATAGACTGGAGGAATCCCTCATTTGTATCTTTTATTTAGAGGAACAAAAGATCTATCATATCATTCTTTTTTCTATTTTATATCAAATTTATGGTTTTCTTTGGTGAAAATTGAATCACCTCCTTTTTCAATTGAAACTGCGAAGGAAGACCCGATTGATAGAAAATGATTCTATATTAAGTTAAGCAGGGTAAACCCTATTTAAATTAAAAGATCAAAAAGCAGGCCCCTTTTCTTCTAAGAACGGACTCCGAGGGTCAGCTAATTCGATTAGCGAATCTTCATAATTCAATACCGTTACTGTATAGATGGATCTCGGTGTGAAAGACCTATCGCTGGCTAATTCATAGCTAGAGCCAAAGAGTGTGAACTGTACAAGTTAACAAAAACATTGATTAAATGAGTAAATGAAGAAGGAGCTCCGGTGTATAGAGAAGACCTCACCGTTTACGAAGTAACCATAGAAACGACGGAACCCACTATTTCTTTACTAACTATTAAAATGTAAATAAAATGTCTAATTCTTCTTTGTAATCGAAAATCAGAAGTTAACATAGCTATTGGTAGTTTTCCATTTTTAGAAATAATATTGTGACTTTTTCTTTTTTTCTTCTTTTTATTTATTTATATTTACTCTTTTTATTTGACTATTTTGATTATTATTATTTAGTATGTTTTTGTTTGATACCTAGTATCGATACATATTTCCTATTTCTAGGAAAAATTCCCTAGAAAGAAAATGGTGAGTAGGAAGGTTATAGTAGCAAAAGCCGCTGGAATTCTTTTTTGATACATTGGAAGAATCCGTTTTGTTATTCTCTAAAAGGCTAAAAGAATAGCTGACAGAAAAAAAATCAAATCAATTAGTTATTCATCAAAGTTTCGCTTTTTCAATGACTAGAACTAGACGAGGATATATAGCTAATAGACGTAGAACAAAAATTTGTTCCCTCGCATCACATTTTGGCGGGGCGCGCTCACGACTTACTCGAAGTATGATTCAACAAAAAATAAGAGCCTTAGCTTCGGCGGCTCGAGATAGAGATGGGCAAAAAAGAAATTTTCGGCGTTTGTGGGTCACTCGGATCAATGCAGTAATTCGCGAGAATAGGATATCTATTAAGTATAATAGATTAATAAACAATCTCTACAAGAGAAAGTTGCTTCTTAATCGTAAAATACTTGCACAAATGGCTATATTGAATAGTAATTGTATTTTTACGATTTCAAAAAACATCCTAAACCCGGCCTAAAATTAGAAAATACGGAAATGGAAAAGAATCTATCGGACTAATTCATTTCCATCGCATTCTCCGGCTCCGGAAAATGAATTAGGAGAAGGTAGAATAGAAATAAATAGGATAAAATAGGATAATAATATGATCAATCCCGTAGGCAAACTGAATAAAACCATTAAAAAAAAAAAAACGATTTGGGAGAGAACAAATCGTTTTTTTTCTTCATATTTTTCAATCTATGTTTCATTTTAGTTCGGATTAGAATTTGGATTGAGTAAATCAATCTCTTTTTTTTCTGGTTCGAGGACCTCTTCGAGGACCTCTAGGTCTAGCTTTTCCAGTTCGAGGGCCTTTAGTTCTACCTTTTCCGGTTCCAGGACCTTTAGATCTAGCAACTAATTTCCGTTTTGCTTTCTCGTTTTTAATCCTTTGTGCTTTCGCGTTTTTAAGAAAAGGTAATAAAGCTAAAATTCGAGCTTGTTTTATAGCAAGAGTAATCGCTCGTTGTTCTCTTAAAGTCACTTTATTCACTCGCCTAGATAAAATTTTTCCTTGTTTACTAATAAATTTACTAATTAAACGAAGATTACTATAAACAATTGTACCCGTAGATTTGGGCCGGGGCACCCGTCTACGAAAAGGTCTCTTTTTTTTAAGAAAAGGGCGCTTGGGCTTAAGAAAAGGGCGCTTGGGCTTAAGAAAAGGGCGCTTGGGCTTAAGAAAGGGTTGCTTGGATTTATCCATGATTTGTTTATTCCTTATTTTATTTGAAAACTCCTATTTCGTTCGATCGGATCAAAAAAAATACTGATTAAAACTTGAAATTGAAGGAATAGGCTTTTCTTTGTTTCTATTTAAATAGAGAATATATCTTAACATCTTCTATGTTGCGTTGCTAGGCCGTGCCATTTTGCATCTTGCTTGTAAAGGCGACAAGTAGATGATGAGATTCCTTCTATTTCTTTATCTCGCAATGAATCGTATGTTTGTAACAACCAGGACAGAATTTTCTCAATTCCAATCGATTAGGCGTATTGTGTCGATTCTTTTGAGTAATATATCTGAAAATGCCTGTTGATTTCTTATTACCACTCTTTTGAACGCAGGTGGTACATTCCAAAATAATCTGTACTCGAACATCTTTTTCTTTTCCTTTAGCCATGAACCTCCTCCTCTATTTTTTTAGTTTGGTTGTCTTTTATTCCTTCAACTCTTCTATTTTCCAATTTTCATTTCCGATTTGAAGTGAAGAAAAGAAAAAATCGAAGTGACTAACTCGAAATCAAATTAGGAAATATTTCGTTGTAATCAATCTCGTAAGAAGTTAGAATACAATAATTTCAAAGTCTATTTCGATTTCAAGTTTAGATTCGAATTGAACTCGAGTATTGTAGTGAAGGATCTTATATGATATTGTTGTATTAACCACATTTACGCTTTCGTTCTCTTACTCTTACTTAATTTGAGTGAAATGCATTTCCTTAAATGAAAGTCTGGGACGGGACGTTTTGTTGAGTTTGAATTCACTTTTCATCGTTCTCTTTTATATTTAGAACGTATTGTAATTAAAAACAAAAAAGAAGAGGGAGGATAAGATAGGAGTCTCAGCTATTGAATTGTATCTCGAATCTTCTTCACCCCCCCCCATATTCCGTATTAATAACTAGAATGCAAAAAAGGGGAATGTTAATGCATCCGGGAAAAAACGATTGATCTCGATCAATAGACCTGCTAACGACCCGAACCATAGAGTACTTATTACCGGTGCAACGGATAGATATGTTTTTAAATCTCGCATTCTCAATACTCCTTACTTTAATTGTAAATTATAATTGTAGAAATTCAATTTTTATTCATTTCCTATTTATAGTAATACTCTTTTTATTGTAATACATATAGGATCAGATAGATATCTTCAAGTTCACTTGCATTTGTTTTGCCCACAGAATCCCTAATTCAAATTGAAGAATGATTTCCTATTTCATAGATAGGATTTTATTTTTGTTGTTCTTGCAAGAACAACAAACCGTCCGTTCTGTCCCAGCATTCGAGAAATGGACAGCGGGTTTCCTATATTTCCTATATATAGAGTATTTTTCATATATCTTTTTTTTTCATATGTCGCAAAGGTTATTTTTATATTATATTATATGATACTCTATATTTATGAGACCAAAAAAAATGGCAAGAGAAGTTGTGTATATAACTGGAGAAAATGAACTTAAGTATGTGGAAAAAACGACGGGGATTCTCTACAATGTAATTGTAAACCAATTGAAAGGGATGTAGCGCAGCTTGGTAGCGCGTTTGTTTTGGGTACAAAATGTCACGGGTTCAAATCCTGTCATCCCTACCTATTACTTCGCCTCTAGGCAATAAGAAAAAATCCATTGATTATCCATTCAAATT